TTAGTTTCCTCCTCAAAAATAAACTGAGACATATAAAAATAATCAAACAACATCTACAAAATGTCAGTAGAAAGCAGCAGCTTCAAAGCCAAAATGGTGTTGTATCGTGAAGTGGTTGAAAAGTAACCTAATTAGACATACACATAAAAAAATTGTACCAATAATAACATGAAAGCCATGAAAGCCGGTTGACAAAAAAAAGACGCTACCAAAAATTCCATCGCTTATGCAAAAACTTGCTGTACAATATTCAAACGCTTGGAAACCAGTAAAAATTATTGCAAAAACTATTGTGATTGTTAAACCAGTAACAGCATTGAGCTTTTTTCCAGCAGTGATTGCGTGATGAGCAAATGTAATTGTAACACCAGAGCTAAGCAATAGTAATGTATTTAACAATGGAATTTCAAACGCACTAAGAGTGAATATTCCTTTTGGTGGTCAGATATTTCCAACCTCTATTGTAGGTGTTAAACTTGATGCAAAAAAAGCTCAGAAAAATGCGAAAAAGAACATAATTTCTGACAGTATGAACAGTAACATTCCATAACGAAGACTAAGTTGTACTATGTTAGTGTGATTTCCTTCCAAAGTACCTTCTCTCACAACATCTCTTCATCAGAAAGCCATACAAAGAGTAGTTGAAATAAGTCCAAAAGTTGTCATTTCAACACCACCAAAAAAGCCATGAAAAAAGAGGACACTACCAAAAGCAAGACTGCCAGCAGCAATTGACGTTAAAAAAGGCATAAAACTTGCATTTACTAAATGAAAAGCGTGTCGTTGAGAATAGAATAACATCTTTAAAAGTACATGCAAACAAATACAAATGGTTACAGTTAAAAATTTCAACTGGAGTTGAACCAGTATTATTAGATTTGCAATCTATTACATGACCAACTATGTTATAAAATTAAGTAAACAATGAAAGTAAAAGACTTTTGAGAGGAGCAAATTGACAGTCTAGTTAGAAAATTTGTTAAAATGCGTTTCGAAAATTCCGAGTGCTGGTATAATTATGAGAAAATATCCAAAATAATATATTGAGGCAATTTGACCAACTTCAATGAACGGTGTTTCTGGAGTTTGTTGACCGATATAACCAAGTAAAAAAAAATCGATAATAAATAACCAAAAAAATTTTCTATGAATTGGTCGAAAAATCGATGATCGAAGCTCAGACGTGTTTATAAATGGTAAAAAAAGCAATACAAGCAAAGAAAAAAACAACGCTAAAACGCCTAGAAGCTTGTTAGGAATGGAACGCAATATTGCGTATGAAGGAAGAAAATAAAATTCTGGAACAATATGCTCTGGCGTTATCATCGCGTTTCCTTCAATGTAATTGTCTGGATGACCAAGGAAGTTTGGTATAAAGTAAACAAAAAAAGAGAAGACGACAAAAAAAAGAATTACACTTAAAGTGTCTTTTAAGAAAAAATAGGGAAAAAAAGATATTTTGTCAGAAAAAGAGTTAATTCCTAAATGATTATTCGAACCATCTTGATGTATTAAAGCGATGTGAACACTAGAAACAGCTGCGATTAAAAAAGGAAGCAAAAAATGTAAACTAAAGAATCTATTCAATGTCGAATTATCAACACTAAAACTTCCTCATAGTAATGTAACGATTTTATTACCAACAACGGGAAATGCACCGAATAAACTAGTGATAACTGTAGCTCCTCACAGGCTCATTTGACCTCAAGGTAAAACATATCCCATGAAAGCAGTCGCCATCATCAAGATAAGAATGACAACACCTAGTATTCAAACAAAAGCCCTCGGCTCAAAATAAGATCCATAATATAAACCGCGCGCAATATGAATGTAAACAATTATAAAAAAAAAAGAAGCGCCATTTGCATGAGAATATCGTATTAATCAACCACTATTAACATCGCGCATAATTCTTTCAACGCTTATAAAAGCAAGATCAATATGAGATGCGTAATGCATTGCTAAAGCAACACCAGTTATAATTTGTAACAGTAAAATTACACCAGCTAAAGCGCCAAAATTTCAAAAGTACGACAGATTTACTGGTGTCGGATAGTTTACAAGATGATTGTTTAATACGTTTAATAGCGATTGTCTTTTTAAAGAAAAAATAATCTTTAGTTTTTTTTTTGCTGACCAATAAGACACGTTTAAATGAAACGAAAGGCAAATTGCTAGAGTCGAACTAGCATAGACAACATCACAAGCAGTTATTTTTCCATTAAATTAAATAAGCCTATTTTATTTATGTTTAGCGTAGTTGGAGTCGAACCAACTATTCAAGCATTATGAGTACTATGTTTTGAACCGTTAAACTATACGCTAAATTAAATCTATTTTTTGAGAAAGTTTGTTAAAAAGTAAATAGTATTAAAAACGCCATCATAAGTGCAAAAAGCGCAACCGCCTCAGTGAAAGCAAAACCAAGAATAGCATATGCAAACAGTTGTTTCATTAAATGAGGATTTCTTGCAACACTAGAAATTAATGAAGCAAAAACAGTGCCGATTCCACCGCCAACACCAGCGAGAGCAATTGTTGAAAGTCCGGCTCCTATTAGTTTTGCTGCTTGTAAAATCATCTCTTTATAAGGATACGAAAACTTAAAAATAATACGATAATTTATATTTTAACAAAGTTGGTTATATAGGAACTTTTAAGTAAAACAAGAAAAACTAAAGGATTACAACAAGCTTTATTTAACAATAAGACTAAAAAAAAGCATATAACAAAAAAGAATACAAATACAGTTAAAACAATTAATTAAAGAAAAGAAGAAAAGAAAGAAAAACGTTAGTAATGAGAACGCTATAAGAGATAGATAAGTTGATAATTTGCCAGAGTGAAATACTGAATATATGAGAGAGTTTTTATGTGATTGTAATGAAAGGCCAAAAGCACCGATTTTTTCAAAAATTCCTTTGTCAAGTACGAGAAAACTGACATTATCTCCAAAGTTTGTAATGTTATGAGCGATGAAATTTACAAAGATTTGATCAAAATGTCATTTTTTTAGTAAAAAAATATAAACTTGTTTAAAAAAATAACTTTCTTGAATATAATCTATTACGAAAGAACGTGATTTTAAGGAAGACTGCATAAACAGAATAAAGTAGCAAGCAAATAAACCAAATATAGTTCCGAAAAATGGAAAAAACTTTAATAAAAATGAGAGAGACTCAGAGTCTAAAATAGTTGCATGATTATGCAAAAAGATAGACTTTGAAAAGATTGGTGTTGAAATTCCAATAAAAAACTCTTGGGAGAAAAAACCAGCGAAAATACTACCAATGCATAAGAAAAAAAGAGGAAATAACATTGTTATTGAAGCTTCATGAGAAGAAGAAAAGACTTGTTTAGAGCTGTTAGTTTTATTAAAAAAAGTGAGTAAAACTAATCTAGTGGAGTAGTAAGCAGTAAAGACTGCTGAAAAAGAGCCTAAGAGATATGAAAAATTTCCAATTCAATTATATCTAGAAACTGCTGATTCTAAAATCGCGTCTTTTGAATAAAAACCTGTAAAGAACGGAAAAGCAGTCAACGCAATAGAACCAATCAAAAACATAATGTAACTAACAGGAAAGATTCAACGAAATGATCCCATCTTTCGCAAATCTTGTTCATCTTCTAAACCATGAATAATACAACCAGCGCTAAGAAATAACAAAGCTTTGAAGATGGCATGGTTTCATAAATGAAAAAAAGCTATCGAGTACTCAGATAAACCACATGAAAAAATCATATAGCCGATTTGACTACAAGTGGAATAAGCAATAACTCGCTTTAAATCGTTTTGAACTAAACCGGTGGCAGATGCAAAAAAGGCAGTTAAAGAACCAATAAGTGTTGTAAGCATAAGAATTACTGGTGATTGTTCGAAAAAAAAAGAGCATCTGATTATTAGAAAGACTCCCGCAGTAACTAAAGTTGCTGCATGCAACAAAGCAGAGACTGGCGTTGGAGCTTCCATTGCATCAGGAAGTCAAATATGAAGACCAAGTTGCGCAGACTTACCAACAGCACCTCAAAGAAGAAAAAAAGAGATAGCGACAAGACTTGTAGTGTTCACTAAAAAAAAGGAAGTTTTTGTATAAATTGCACAAATAGCTAGCGGAAAAATTACGTGAAATTCAAAAGATTTAAAAGTAATAAAAATTATACAAAAAGACAAAATAATACCATAATCACCGATACGATTAACGACCATTGCTTTGATTGCTGATTTTCCAGCTTGAACTCTCGTGTATCAGAAGCTAATTAACAAGTACGAAGATAAACCAATACCTTCTCAACCAAAGAAGAGTACTAAAAAATTATCAGAAGAAATTAAGACTAGCATAAAAAATGTAAATAAAGACAAATAAGAAACAAAACGGCTTTGATGTGGATCAAATTTCATATAATCTAAGGAGTATAGATGAACTATCGTAGAAACGAAGCAAACAACAAGCAGCATTATTGTACTAATATCATCAAAAATAAGGCTTCAGGAGCACGAAAGAAGATCACAAGAAATTCAGGAGGTTAAAAAAATATAACAATTAGCATTATTTAAGCTGACTTCAATAAATAATAAGATGGCCAAGAGTAAAGAAATAGTCATAGATAAGACTGCAATGTAAGAGCTAACAACATTACCGAGAAATCGACCAAAAAAAATTATGAGAAGAAAACTTAAAAGAGGAAGCGTTAAAGTTAATAAATACATCTACTATAATAATTAGACTTAAGAAAAGCTTGAAGACATTTTACAAAAGGAGCTTATAAACAAATAGATTAAGAAAAAAAAAATATACTGAATAAAGCACTAAAGTTTAAAAAAGTATTTGGTTGTAATAGTGTAAAAGAAATTGAAAAGAGAGTTGTGATAAGCAATAATTCAACGTCACGACTGCTCGTTTGTAGTCAATAGTTAGGTTGTCTAGAAGATGCAATAAAGAAAAAAACTTTGACGAGTCTTATATAGTAAAAAGAAGCCAAGCAGCTAAAAGAAACAATAAACATAGACAGAAATATCTGTTTTTCGATAACAAGAGAGACAAATACTAATAATTTACTGTAAAAGCCTATTAATGGAGGAATTCCTGACATAGAAAAAAGAATTAATGAAATTACGATGGCTATAAATACGTTTCTTTTTGCTATGTAAGCTCAACTGATTATGTACTTTAAGTAAGTTTTTTTATTCGTACTCAAAAGGAGCAAAAGAAAAAAACCTGTAGCAGTAATGATATAAAAGAACCAGTAAAAAACTACAGCTTTTATAGAAAAAAAGTTAGAGGTAGCTAAAGCAATGAGAATGAAACCAGCGTGTGAAATTGCGGAGAATGAAATCAAACGTTTGATTCTTTTTTGTCATAAGGCTGCAAATGACGCTACAAAGATAGATAGAAACGCCGGAAAGTATAAAAGAATTGAGTAGTAAGAAAAAGTTAACACAGTCACTTTAGCCATAAACAAGAAAAAGACGATTTTTGGTAATGTTGCGAAAAAAAACGCAATACTAGTAAAAGAGCCATCATAGACATCAAGAACTCAAGAATGAAACGGTACAGAACCAACCTTAAACAGTAAAGAACTTATTATAAACAACAAAGAGAGCGTTTGTAAACTAAAGGGTTTAAAGTCAAAATTAAGCGCTTGAATATTATCAAAAGAGAACGTACCAAATGAAAAATATAGCAAAGAAAAGCCAAAAAGCAACAATGTAGAAGAAAAAGAACCAAGAATAAAGTATTTGATACCAGCTTCAGTAGAATATTCTGAACTTCAATGCATAGAAGCTAAGACATAGCAAGATAGACTTTGAAGCTCTATAGATAGAAAAATGGATGAAATATTTGACGAAGTACAGATAAATTCAGCACCAAGTAAAGCCAAAGAGAAGATGACTAAATATTCGTAAGAAAAGAAGTTCCTATTAAACAAATAAGATCTGCTTGCAATTAATACAAAAGAAGCAACTACGAGAATATATACTTGAGTAACTAATGCAGTTAGAGAGTGTAAAAAAGCACCATTTTTGTAGAAAGATGAGATTTCTAAGCTATTAAATATTGAGAGAAGAATCAAAAAAAGTAATAAAAGAAACAGATATATAACCTTTGATAAAAAAGTTAACGGATTATAAAGAAAATATGACGATAAGTAAGCTAAAAAACACAATTCAAAAAGTAAGAAGAGAAAAATTAAAGACTCAAGAAAAAATTCGCTGAATAAAAATAACAACATTTGCTTTAAATTATTTAGATAGTACAAGATTCGAACTTGTGAAATACTTGAAGTACTTTTGTGTTTTCAAAACACATATTTTAAACCAAACTCAATCAACTATCAACATTGATCTTTTTGAACATCCTTAGAGAGAAAATACAAGCTTGTGTAAGCTAGTTTTCGTTAAAGGAAAAATGCAGTTCATAAGAAAAAACAAACAACGACGCATAAATTATACCAAGAGAGCTAAAAGTAAAAACCACAGGAGAAAAAAACGCAGAAGCATCTTGGAAAATACAAAGATTGTAGCGAATTAAACCAAAGCTTCCAAGCTTTAATAAAATACCAGCTAAAAGAACAGAACCAGAAGTCGGAGCTTCACAATGCGCTTCTGGCAGTCAAATGTGAAAAGGGAACATAGGCAATTTCACAGCAAAAGCTATAAAAAAGGAGACTCAACAAAATTTTTCAGATAGTGAATCAAGCTGTAAAGTAGTTAAAGCAATATAATTTGTAGTTCCAACTTTTTGATAAAGAAATAGAATAGAAAGAAGCATTAATAAAGAACTGAACAAAGTATATAGAAATAGAAGATAAGACGCGCGAATTTTTCTCTCTCGAGAGCCAAATATTCCAATAATTAAGAACATTGGTATTAAAGTGGCTTCAAAAAGAACATAAAACACCAAAAGATCGAGACTGCAGAAAGCAGTTAATAAAATTGATTCCAAGACAAAAAATATAATCATATAGAGTCTAGTTAGTGCAACTTTATTGAAGTTTCACAAAATTAAAATACATGCAGGAAAAAGAAAAGTAGTAAGCAAAGTCATAAGCAAAGAAATACTATCTAGAGCTAAAGCGATGTTATACTCGAAAATTTGCAGTCAAGGAATTTCGTAAACTAGTTGAAACTGTGTAGAAGAAGAGTCAAAGTAGAAAAGAAGAATTACGTTAGAGTTGAGTACAAGCAAAGATCATAATAGAGAAAAATTTTTTATTGAAACACAGTTTTTTTTCTTAATAAACAGTAAAGGAAAGATTCCTAGAAGCGGTAAAATAGTAAAGAAAACTAACATCTAAAAACAGTCGTTAAAAATGAATGGAGTCGAACCAATAATAAACAGTATCAAAAACTGCAGCTTTGAGCCATTTAGCTACATTTTTAGACTCACAAAAAAAGTAAAGTGTAATTTATATAGTAAACAGCCAAAAAATTAACTTCAGTCCAAAGCACCTTTTTGCCATTCATAGAAAAAGCCGATTATTAGTACGATAACAAAAATTAAAACAGAAAAAACAGAATTATAAGTAGAATATTGAATACTAACAGCCAGCGGAAAAAGAAAACTTATTTCTAAGTCAAAAATGATGAAAAGAATGCCAATCAAATAAAACTTTACTTCAAATTCACTTCTAGAGTCTTCGAAAGGAGAAAAACCACATTCGTACGAAGAAAGTTTTTCTTTATTTTCTATTTTTAAAGCAAAGAGAAATGGCAAAAAAATTATTAGTAAAGCTAGAAGAAGAGAAAGTAAAGAAAAAATTAATATATTAAAATAATTATTTAAAAGCATCGCAAATTTAGGTTTGTTTCTTTACTTTTGGAATTGAACCAAAATCTAAAATTAGAACAGATTTTAAATCCGCCGCGTTTTCCTAGTTTCGCCAAGCAAAGCATACTAGTAACAATAAAAGTAAAAGTTATAGATTGTAATGCTAATTTTTTTGAAAAAGAAGTGACAAGAGCTGAAATAAAGTCAGATAACTGAATAAGTTAAAAAAGAGACAAGGGTGATTTTGCGTTAATTAATCAAAAAAAAAATCACAAAAAAAGATGTATAACTGCTAATTATCAACTAGACTTTCATACGCCAGGTATTTCGTTGATCTTAGCAAGCTTAGTAAAAAAATGACGAGAAATTTTGTATTTAGAGCATAAAGCGAACTGTTTTGAATAAGAACATTGATGAGCACGGGAAGTTTGATTCAAAGAAAGTTTAAGTAAAATATTAGAATTGCTTGAAAAAAAAAAAGATTCTTTCAGTAAAGAAACAATGAAATTATCGTTCTCTAAATAGACTAAGTAAAGTCATTTTTTTCTTTTTAAACTGTAGCGCTTAATTATCATCAAAAACAGAGATTTTAGATTAACAAAAGTTTCCGAAAGAATAAATGACGCCTACAGTTAATAAAAAGAAGGAGAGCGAAAGAGGTAGAAAAACCTTCCAGCATAAACGCATCAGTTGATCGATCCTGTAGCGCGGAAAAGAAGCTCTAACAAGCACGTAGAAGAAAACAACAAAAGAAGATTTCAAAGAAAAAATAGAAGCGTTGAATATTGCTAAAACATCATTTAAAAGTAGTCAACCACCAAAGAAAAGAATGACTAAAAAGAAGCTCATCAGTATCATGGAGCAATACTCTGCAAGGAAAAATAGCGCGAAGCCAAGACTAGAGTACTCAACGTTAAAACCGGAGACAAGTTCCGATTCTGCTTCTGGTAAATCAAATGGTGCTCGATTTGTTTCTGCTAAAATACTTACAGAAAGCATAATAAATAGAGAGATAAACGGAAAAAAAAAGTAAATGGCTTTTTGATAAACAACTATTTCTAATAAGTTGAGAGAATTTGCACAAACAAGTAAAGATAATAAAATGAGACCAAAAGAAACTTCGTAGGAGATTAGCTGAGCAGCACTTCGTAAAGCACCAAAGAATGCATAACGAGAGTTACTTGATCAGCCAGATATTAGAACACCATAAACGTTTAAAGAGCTAATAGCTAAAAGAAACAGAAGACTAAAAGGAATATTGACAAAAAATGCCTTTGCAGAAAAAGGTATTAAAGATCAACTAGTCAAACTTAAGTATAAAGCAATAACAGGTGCGAAAAAAAAACCAACAGTGGAGGCTTTAGTTGGCATTACGCTTTCTTTAAAAATCAATTTAACTGCATCAGCTATTGGTTGTAACAAACCAAAGAGGCCAACAAAGTTTGGTCCGTGACGCTGTTGAATCGAAGCCATCACTTTCCGTTCTACTAAAGTGAAGTAAGCAACAGCAATTAGAAGCGGAAGTGTTATTGAAAAAAAACAGAGAAGTTTTTCAAGATAAAACATCGAAAATGCTACTAGAAATTATTATAAAAACTGTCAAAAGAGTAAACTTGCCATAGACTGCTTTGTAATAAGCTGTTTTTTACCATCAAAGTTTTTATGAAATGTTAAAAAAATGGAACCAATAAGCGCAAGTAATAGAAGCATACTAGAAATAATTAAACACTCTAAAGAGTTATAAAGAACGTAAGCTAAAGTTTTTAACGAATCGGATTTAAAAAAAACCTCTCTGAAAGAAGAATCGCCAAAAAAGAGTCAGTTTTGTTGAAATTGATAGTTAAAAGAGTCTAAAGGAATTATCGTCACGATTAAAGAAAGGAGATTAACGAATAGAACGAAACAAAGTAGAAAAACATCTCAACTACTTTCTTTTATGAAGGATACTCTAATATTTACCAACATAGAAACAAAAAGCAAAATTACTGTAATTGCTCCAACATAAATAATCAAAAAAATAAGCGCTACGTAATCTACGTCTACGGATAAAAGAAGGCTTATTATACTACAAAAACAAAGAATGAGAGATATAGTAGAATTCATTGGATTTTTTGTCAAAATAACCAGAATCGAACAAGTAAAAGCGAGAGACGAAAAGGATACAAAGAAAAAAAAGCTATAAAGCATCAACAAGGTCTATTAGTGTAAATTTATTGCATCGCTCAAGTATACGCAGATTAAAAGTGTAAAAACATAAGCTTGTAAAAAAGCGATAGCAAATTCAAGACCAGTGATACAAAAAATTATTACAAGTGGAATTATGTGAAAAAAGCAGAGAAGATTAGAAGAAGAAAACATCGTTCAAGAAAAACCAGCGAGAATTTTTAACAAACAATGGCCAGACATCATGTTTGCGAAAAGTCGCAGCGATAAGCTAACAACTCGAAAAGAATATGATACAACTTCGATAAAGACTAGTAGTGGAGACATTATCAATGGAGCTCCAGGTGGTAAAAAGAGAGAAAATAATGCAAAACCATGTAATGAAAAGCCTATAAAATTGATAGCAAAGAAGAAAGAAAGAGCTAAAGTGAAAGTAACAACAATATGACTTGTTGTAGTAAAAGCATATGGAATCATTCCAATTAAGTTACATAAAAGTATGAATAAGAACAAAGAAAGCAGAGCAGGAAAGTACAAGTTACTACCACTTTTAATGTTTTCTCGCACAATATTATTCAATACAAAGAGATAAAGAATCTCAAAAGAATTTTGTCAAGCTTTAGAAAGTAGTTTTACGTCAAAGTAAAGAGATGATAAAAAAAAGGTAACTAAAAAGCAAGAAGCTAATAAAAAAATGGTTGAGTTTGTTATTGAAACATCTATGCAGCCGATACTCATAGGTAAAAGTCGAAGAATAGAAAATTGCTCTAAAGGAGAATAAACACACATCAAAAAGGAATTAAATTTAAACGTTAAAACAACAAAAGCAAAAGATTTAACACTTGCAAAGAGCCTACTTGTTTTACTTAGAAACAAGCAAAGATACGGCACAATGATGCTGTTAGCTTATCAAACTAGTAACTATCAAGTATAGCAACAAAGAGACTCGAACTCTTAAAACATGTTATTCGATCCTAAATCGAACGCGGATACCAAATTTCGCCATATTGCAAGAAATTAATCTAATTAAAACTAAACAAGAGAAAAAATGAAGAAGAGAGAAGAGAGTTGACTTAAATTCTGAAACATTACAATCAACTACTCTCTTTTTCTTCGGTTTGATTTTAGTACCGTTCTTCTTTCAAGACAATTTTTGATTTTATTTTCTCATCGAAATATTGATTTAGAGTATTTCTAATCTACATTATCTTCTCGAATTATGAGTAATAAAAAGTATTAAAAGAAAATAATATCTATGAAAAAGAACAATAGCTCGACTCTAGTAACTTTACGAGCTACAATCTGTTTGAGAAGATTCGAACTCCCGTATGCTAATTAAAAGTCGGCTGCTTTTACCAATTAAGCTACAAACAATACTACGTATAATTTTTGCTTAGCAAGACTCGAACTTGCAACTACAAAGCCGAAATCCGTCATTTTTTCCATTAAAATATAAGCAAAGAATTATTGGAATCGAACCAATAAAAAATATAACGAAAAGTTACGACCAGCGCTTAGTTACTTGTACTTTTGTAGATAACTTATACTTTGCTAGATTAAAAATATCAAGCTTTTGATGAGAACTTTCAACCAAAACAACTCCGCGTTTTGTGCTTAATAACAAGGCTTTAAATGAGCCCTTTCCTTTTCCCATTCGAACCTCATTAGGTTTTTTTGTCACAGGAAAAGCTCGTAATTTTGTGAATCAAAGCTTTGTGTTTTTTTTAATCGTCTTTCTCAATAACTTTTTTACAGATTCCAGTTGAGAAAGATCTAATCAAGCAGTTTCACTAGAAAACAACATAACGTTATCAAAAAGACAACTCATACTAAATTGAGATTTTTTTGTGATACTTTGAAAAGAGAATGCTTTTTTTTGTTTAGAGCTTAACATCAATAGTCTGAAAAGGTATGAAAAAATTAACTTAATGGAATCGAACCATTATTTGAGATTTAGAAAATCTTTGTTTTTTCCGTTTAAACTAAAGCTATTTTAAGAGGTTTTATTTTGCTGCTTGTAAAAAAATAATTAGCTAGTTATTTGTGCCAAAAGAAACAAGTCAAAAAATAATGTTCGGAAAAACTCCGAAAAAAAAAGTTAGCAGTAAGAATGGTAACAAGAGAGCGACCTCTACTCTATTCAAGTCACGAAAGGAATAACAAGCAATACTTTTAACGTTACCAAATAAAATTCGATTACTGAGTCATAGACTATATGAAGCAGAAAGAATAACACCAAGAGCTGCGAATACTACACTTCAAGTGTTTGTAAAAAAACAACCAACAAGTATTAAAACTTCACCAATAAAGTTACTTGTAGAAGGAAGAGCTAGATTAGCTAAACTAAAAGTTACGAAAAATGTAGAAAAAAGCGGCATAACTTGTACAAGGCCACTATAGTATTTTATTATTCTTGTATTATGCCTTTCGTATAAAACACCTATAAGCATAAATAAGGCACTTGAAGTTATTCCGTGCGAGAGCATGAGTGTAATAGCACCAACAATACTAATAAAACTGTTTGAAAATATACCAAGAAGTATTAAAGACATATGACCAACAGAAGAATATGCGATTATTTTTTTCAAGTCTACTTGCTGTAATGTTGTTTTTCGAATAGATTTAAGAAATCTCTCGAGGAATCTAATCATTTTTATAGTAATATAAAATTAGTTTTTGAGAAAAATAACTATAAAAACTAGATTATAATAAATTGAAATTTGTAGAATCTTTTCAAGCATTAAAGCCGACACGATTATTTGAACTTAAAGTATTGAAAACAATATATGAGAAGAATAATGTTGATATTAAGGTAATAAAAGTACCGAAGGACGCTATACTATTTCACTGAGAATAAGCATCAGGAAAATCAGGAATTCGTCGCGGCATTCCAGCAAGGCCAAGAAAATGCATAGGAAAGAAGCTGATGTTAACTCCAACGAACATTGATCAAAAATGTATTTTTCCTAAAGTTTCTGAGTAGTTGTTACCAACAATTTTACTAATTCAGTAATATCAACCAGAAAAAATTGCGAAAACAGCACCTAATGAAAGAACATAATGAAAATGTGCAACAACAAAATAAGTATCATGTAAAGCAATGTCAATACCAGAGTTTGATAAAACAATCCCTGTAAGGCCACCAGCACAGAAAAGAGCGATAAAACCAGTAGCAAATAACATTGGAGTGTTAAGAACTATAACACCACCAAACATTGTAGCAATTCAACTGAAAATTTTAACGCCTGTAGGAACAGCAATTATCATAGTAGCAGCATTAAAATACGCCCTTGTATCGATATCGAGACCAACAGTATACATATGATGCGCTCAAACAATAAATCCTAAGAAACCTATAGAGATCATAGCATAGATCATACCAATATTGCCAAAAGTTGGTTTTGATGAGAAGTTAGAAACAACATGACTAATAATACCGAAAGCTGGCAAAATTAATATGTAAACTTCAGGATGGCCAAAGAACCAAAATAAGTGTTGAAATAAGAGAACATCACCACCTCCAGCTGCGTCAAAAAAAGATGTATTAAAATTTCTATCAGATAATAACATTGTAATACAACCACCAAGAACAGGAAGAGAAAGCAATAGTAAGAAGGCAGTTATAAAAACAGCTCAGACAAAAAGTGGCGTTCTATGAGCAAACATTCCAGGAGCTCGCATGTTAGAAATTGTGACAATAAAATTTATAGCACCAAGTATAGAAGAAACACCAGCTAAGTGTAAAGAGAAAATTGCAACGTCAACAGAACCTCCAGAGTGAGCTTGTATACCAGATAATGGAGGATAAACTGTTCAACCAGTACCAACACCGGCTTCGATTAAAGAAGAAGATAATAAGAGAATTACAGCAGGAAACAAAAGAAGTAAACTAATATTGTTTAGTCGAGGAAAAGCCATGTCACAAGCTCCGATTAGTATTGGAACAAACCAGTTTCCGAAACCACCAATAGCTGTTGGCATTACAAAAAAGAAAATCATAACTATTGCGTGCGAAGTAACAAGAACATTATAGACTTGGAAGTTATTGCTTAAAAAAGCATCACCAGCTTGCGAAAGTTCTAAACGCATTATTAACGAAATCGCGAAGCCAAGTACGCCAGAAAAGGCACCAAAAATAAAATATAAAGAACCAATATTCTTATGATTTGTTGAAAAAAGTCAACGAGAAATTCAAAGATTATGAAAGAGAATCATCTAGCAACTAAGATTTGTAAAATTTAAAGCCGTAAATAAAAAATGTTTAATGTAAAAAACTAGTAAAATTAATATAATCTTAGCTTTTATTTTTTAATTCAAAGCACACTAAAAACAAAGAAGTTCGAAGATGAGAAAAAGAGAAATTTTCTCTTTGGAGATTACTTAGAAATGCTTGATTAAGTTCCGTAAAAAAGAAATTAGCTGAAATAGTAATATTGTTTGTAAACAAACGAAATGTAGCGTTACAATTAAACAAAACACGCTCAAGCACATAACTTAATAAAGCTAATTGAAACACACCAAGAAGTTTGTTTACAATTCCTTGTAATATCAAAGTTCGCAACATAAGCAAAGAGAAGAATGATGTTTTTTTTTCTAAGATTTGAAAATTGTTATTTTGATGAAATTGTTGTTTTTCTATGCTAATGTATAAGCTAAAAACAAATGCAGTGAAGCAAATGACAATTAGACTTTCTTCACAGAAAACTATAATATTAGAACTAAAGATTACGAAGAGAAATAAGCAAAAAATAAAAAGTTGCATCAAACAGTTGTGTTAAAGTTAAAAAATAAAAAAAATACAGAAACTGCTAGAATCGAACTAACTTTTTTAGTTTTGAAATCTAACATTTTACCAATAAATAAAGCTTCAAGGAGAAATTAAGTAACAAATCGGAGTCGAACCGATAATAAATTAGTTAACAACCAATTGCTTTTCCGTTAAGCTATTGATACAGTATAAGTTAAATGCAAAGGAAGGTTTCGAACCAACAAAAACTGAATGATGAAACCAGTGAGAATACCAAATACTCTGCTTTGCAGTGTTAAAAAAATGTATAAAGTTCTAGTTAAGAAACATAAAAATATAAGAAGACAAGATTCGAACTTGCTAAGATGCTTTGACAAAGCATAGTTTTTACCACAATAACTACTTCTCAAGAAAAAAAAATAAGCAAAAATTGCCAAATAGAACCTTTTGAAACTAAACGATTGGATATAAAACTAAGAAGAATTTTGCGCTTTAAAAGTTTTACAACTTTTTTCTAGAAGAACTCGAATCTTCTTTTTCAAATTATGAATTTGAAGTAATAAACCAATATACTATAGAAAAATGGAAACAACTAGATTTGAACTAGTAACAACTCACATGCAAAGCAAGTATTCAACCAATAGAATTTTATTCCCATTAAACAAGATTATACTTCTATAAATGTAAAAGTGACAGCTTTAAAGCAGTTAGATTTTCTGTGCTAATCAAGCTATATAGTTTTCTAAAGATACTGACTCGACTACAATTGGCATATTTGCGTGGCCAACGCCACAAATCTCACTACATTGACCATAGAAGACGCCTTCACGAAGAGTAAATAGAGAAGTCTGATTTAAACGACCTGTACAAGCATCAACTTTGATTCCAAGTGAAGGAACAGCTCAACTATGAAGCACATCAGCGGCTGTGATTAGTATTCTAATATGAGTATTAACAGGAACTACAACTCGATTATCAGTTTCTAACAAACGAAGTTCACCAAAATGTAAGTCATCATCAGGTATCATATAACTATCGAAAGCTAATACACCTAGTTGAGACTCGAAATCAGAATATTCATAACTTCAATACCATTGATGACCAATACACTTAAGAGTTAGAGCAGGCTCAATAATTTCATCTATTGAGTAAAGAAGAGCAAAAGACGGTAGTGCAACAGCAACTAAGATCAAGGACGGTATCACAGTTCAAACAATTTCGATAAAAGCTCCATGAACAACCAAACGAGATTGAGTGTCTTTTACAACCACAGAATTATGAAAAAGAGACAATGTTCTTCAGAGCAAGATAACGACAAAAAAAAATATAAAAGTTAAGAAAAACATTAAATCATGATGTAAGTTCACAATTCCTTCCATAACAGGAGAAGCAGGATCTTGAAAAAAAAGCTGTCAAGAATAAGAAGAGTCTAAAAAATGAAAAGTTTTAAGCAGAAACATCTAAGAAATTTAAGTCCACAACATCGGAATCGAACCAATAAAAGTATTGTTGTAAGCAATAAACTTTACCATTAAGCTAATTGTGTGGTTAGTTTATAGATTAACAACTTTTAGAAAAAAATCACTTTATTTAATTTTTATAAAAAGCACTATTAGAGTTACAGATTACAATAAGATATAAAATATGTTTTTAATATTAATAGTTATAGATTTTTGAGATTAGTGTAAGAGAAGTAAGAGTCGAACTTACTAGTTATGAAAGCATAACAATAGATTTACAATCTACCAACTAAACCAATTTAGTTAATTCTCTTAACGCCGTATAGACTATGAGAAGATTTACGATTTTTTACACCAATAAGTAAGCTTTAAGCGAAAGTAAGAAAACAGTTAAAACAGCCGTTTTCTACAGTATTTAGATAGTCGTTTTCTAGAATATGTAGACAGCATAAACAAACGTTTCCTAGACTTAGAGTCTAATTCTTTTCAAAGCTTATCATACTCTCATAAAAAATAACGACTCTTCATAAGGCGAGAAGTAGCATAAAGCAAATGAGACCCTGTGAGGTCCTGTCGACTAATTTTTTGTCTTCTTGAAAAGTACGTAGACAAACTACGAGGATTGTAAGAAACTATTTCACTAATCAAATATTCCGCAAACATAGATTGTATTAGGTGTTTATGTTTTTTAGCAAGAGGTACTCGATGAAGAGCAAAAAGAGGACCAAGATTATCTGCATCTGCAAAGAGCGTATTTAAGCGAATTAGCAAGTCTTGAACAGCGACTTGTGAAATATCACCTCGCAAAATGCGGTTAGCAATTGCTCTTGCGGTGATATCTCCAAGGTGCCAAGTACCATAGGAAGATAATGTCAAAATAAGTATTATAAATTGAGCTCCATTGAGAATAAAAAACCCAGTAAAATAAGACTTTAATGATCGTAACGAAGAAATATTGTCTTTACTGGTTCGTGCCAAAGAGACGAGAAAAAAGTCGCCTAAGTGGTTTAAATGTTGTGCGAATAAATGATTAACGTAAGAGCTAGATGAGCTAGATAAAAGTGACAAAGGAGCAATGTTGTTAAGAAGCGTTAAGAAGTCTTTGTGTTTCATCAGTAAAAAAAATTAAGCTTTTAAAAGACTAAAAAAAGAAGAGAGAACAGTTCCTTTCAAACGAAAGTTTACAATTAAAATCGCAAGGCCAAGTGAGGATTCAGTAGCCGCGACTACAAGAACAAACAAAGATATTAACTTACCAGAAATATCATCAAAAAAAACGGAGCTTACAACAAATACAGAATTTATTGTAAATAGTATCAATTCAAGACTCATAATAACAATTAAAACATTCGATTTATTCAAAAAAGTACCAAAACAGCCAAGAATAAAAAGGGAAGAAAAAAAAGTTAATAAAAACAACATCATAAGAAAAAAWTTAGAGAACTATAAAAGAGAACGAAGATGAGCGAAAAAGAAGTTCGCACAATAAATTGACAGTTAAATATAAAAAATTCCAGCAGCAGATTCTTCTACAGCTACTTTGCTAMAACTTGCGCATAATTATACAGATAGTTGTCTTTTTCTGTTTTACAAAAGCAGAAAACTACATAAGAAAGTGAAATTATGACTAAAGAAAACCAATTTTACTAATGATACACAAAACTCTTGATTGGTAAAAAAAACTCTCAGAGTAAAAATAAAAAAATTGAAACTATCTGTATTTTCAAGCGTTGTTGGACGATAAGTACAAATGTGAGAAAAAGTATCACAGAAACGTAATGATTTTCTGTTACAATTGATTTCAACTACATTTCTCTGAGTTAAAAGAAAAAATTCGTATTAGAAAGAGTTATAATTTGGCTTTTAAATTAAGCAATTATTTGATTACTCTCTACTGTATTACAAAAAATAAGCCCTACATATAAAGGCCATAAAGACTTAGACTTTTTCTTTGCTTTCATCTTAGCTTAATTCCTAAGCAATATCAATAAAAAAGGATTAAAAGAGAGAAAAAGATTTCGCTCTTTCTTGAAATTAATCAAACTTTTCATAATAAGAACTGAAATCAGCCATGCAGCACTTGTGAATATAATTATTAAAAGAGAACTAATAAAAAGTGCAACTGGATTTAAAAGCACAACAAAACATACAAAAGTAGGTAAGATTTGCGCGTAATTTCGAATTAAAATTCATAAACCACCAATAATTTCACATCTCATCTAATTCTTTGAATTTTATTCTTGCGAACTTAATTTTCTGGCGAAAAGCTTATATTTTAATGAACTAAAAAAGTAGTTTTCATTGTTGATAGCGTAAACTACGAGAGTCTCTAATTCTCTTTGATACTTAAGCTTTCGCGTAAATTTACGTCAGTTAAACATAAATAACAATCTAAATTATTATTTAAACAACTACTCAGAGAGCTACTTTAGTCTTATTGAATTTCCACGAACAATCAAAGAATTTTATCGCTTCTTTTCGCATTCAACTCTCTTTAATAGCACTCAAGTAGAAAAAACTAGTAAACCGTCACTTTAAGATTAAAAGCTTAGAAAAAACAGTTCACTAAAAAGTATTAACGCGCTTTAAACCAAGTTCATATAAAAAACGCTTATTCCTTACGTTTTACCGAAACTTCTGGCACGTAATCAGTTGGAATTTAAGTAGAAGTAATCTTATATGAACAAAAACTTAAACTTATAAGGTTACAAACCACTTCACCGAGTTATTCGAAGTTACTAGATCTAGATTCCTTTAATTGTCTAATATTCTCAGTTGCTATTGCAGAAGCAATAAAACTCATTCTCAGAGTTATCAGGACGAAAAATCGTTAAATTATGTTAGAGATCTAAGTTTTGGAAGATTTTTGCCTACCAATCAACTAATCTCATAGATATACAAAGTCAAGCAAAATTAATTTTTTATCATTAGATATTTTATCTAAACTTAACGGTAGTAAAGCTCTATTTAACTCCTTGTTGTACCACAAGCAAAAGTCTTGTACGATAAGCATACTAAATATACTACGAAAGCGTTGTTTTAGAGCTAGAATAAAACTCATAGTTAGAAAAGGCAATTCGAAACATAAGTTGTGCTAAAAATTACGCACCAAAAACATGAATCGAACACGTTATTTATTCAGTCAAAAATGTGACAAATAACCAGTTGCTTAGACTCTGCGGCTAACTACCCAGAGCCTAGGAAATGTGGATGATTGAAACACACTAGCTATATGTGTATCTACTTAAAGTTTTACATTCGATCAAACTCTTGATGTTAGGAATAAAAACTTTCAAAAAGACCTGCTCGTTAAACTATATAAACGAAGCAAAAAAGCACATTATAGCAACGAAGAGACTCGAACTCTTAAACTTATCACTAAATCGAACGCGAATACCGAGTTTCGCTACGTTGTAAATAAAGAGTTAGATTAATTGGAATTAGATAATATTCGTTTCGAAAAGAAAAGAAACAAACAAGCTATAAAAGGCCTCATACCACCCTCCGTTATAAGAGATAACGAAAAGTTTTCAATAATTAAACTTTTAGAAAAGATGTATTTAGAAAAGTTTTCAATAATTAAACAAGCTATAAAAGGCCTCATACCACCCTCCGTTATAAGAGATAACGAAAAGTTTTCAATAATTAAACAAGCTATAAAAGGCCTCATACCACCCTCCGTTATAAGAGATAACGAAAAGTTTTCAATAATTAAACAAGCTATAAAAGGCCTCATACCACCCTCCGTTATAAGAGATAACGAAAAGTTTTCAATAATTAAACTTTTAGAAAAGTTTTCAATAATTAAACAAAAAAGAAAAGATGTATTTAGAAAAGTTTTCAATAATTAAACAAGCTATAAAAGGCCTCATACCACCCTCCGTTATAAGAGATAACGAAAAGTTTTCAATAATTAAACTTTTAGAAAAGTTTTCAATAATTAAACAAGCTATAAAAGGCCTCATACCACCCTCCGTTATAAGAGATAACGAAAAGTTTTCAATAATTAAACTTTTAGAAAAGTTTTCAATAATTAAACAAAAAAGAAAAGATGTATTTAGAAAAGTTTTCAATAATTAAACTTTTAGAAAAGTTTTCAATAATTAAACAAGCTATAAAAGGCCTCATACCACCCTCCGTTATAAGAGATAACGAAAAGTTTTCAATAATTAAACTTTTAGAAAAGTTTTCAATAATTAAACAAGCTATAAAAGGCCTCATACCACCCTCCGTTATAAGAGATAACGAAAAGTTTTCAATAATTAAACAAAAAAGAAAAGATGTATTTAGAAAAGTTTTCAATAATTAAACAAGCTATAAAAGGCCTCATACCACCCTCCGTTATAAGAGATAACGAAAAGTTTTCAATAATTAAACTTTTAGAAAAGTTTTCAATAATTAAACAAGCTATAAAAGGCCTCATACCACCCTCCGTTATAAGAGATAACGAAAAGTTTTCAATAATTAAACTTTTAGAAAAGTTTTCAATAATTAAACTTTTAGAAAAGTTTTCAATAATTAAACAAGCTATAAAAGGCCTCATACCACCCTCCGTTATAAGAGATAACGAAAAGTTTTCAATAATTAAACAAGCTATAAAAGGCCTCATACCACCCTCCGTTATAAGAGATAACGAAAAGTTTTCAATAATTAAACAAAAAAGAAAAGATGTATTTAGAAAAGTTTTCAATAATTAAACAAAAAAGAAAAGATGTATTTAGAAAAGTTTTCAATAATTAAACAAGCTATAAAAGGCCTCATACCACCCTCCGTTATAAGAGATAACGAAAAGTTTTCAATAATTAAACTTTTAGAAAAGTTTTCAATAATTAAACAAGCTATAAAAGGCCTCATACCACCCTCCGTTATAAGAGATAACGAAAAGTTTTCAATAATTAAACTTTTAGAAAAGATGTATTTAGAAAAGTTTTCAATAATTAAACAAGCTATAAAAGGCCTCATACCACCCTCCGTTATAAGAGATAACGAAAAGTTTTCAATAATTAAACTTTTAGAAAAGTTTTCAATAACTAAACAAGCTATAAAAGGCCTCATACCACCCTCCGTTATAAGAGATAACGAAAAGTTTTCAATAATTAAACTTTTAGAAAAGTTTTCAATAATTAAACAAAAAAGAAAAGATGTATTTAGAAAAGTTTTCAATAGTTAAACAAAAAAGAAAAGAAACAAACAAAGAACAAAAAAAAATTTGATCGACAATTAGCTACTAATACTTTTATTTTTTTATCTTTTCAAGTATACTTTTTTAGCTAGTTCGATTTCAACTATAACCGCTAAGTTATGTAAGTTTAATAGCTGCAATTTTATAGCAAAGTAGTTTTTTTCTAAATATATATTCTAAATTGTGTG